CTGACTGAAACAAGGGGTGGGTCTTTACCAACTTAAAAATATTCGATTTTAGGGAAGCCAAAAAACGCGAGCGCCTAGCGCGAGCTGCAATCTTTCTAAAGCTCCCACGAGCAAGAAGGCTAAAGCCCTTACTATAGATAGGGCGCCCCTTATTGAAAACTCAAGGAAAGCCTTTTTTCTATTAATGCGCTCAAGCATGCGAAGAAAGCAACAAGCGAGAAAAGCCCTATATATTTTATTAGTAAAGCCTAAACGCCCTTTACTAATATAATAGAAGGGCGTTTAGCGCGAGCTGTAGCTTTACAACGATAGGGCTTAGATAGGGCCCTTCTTCATTATTATTAGTAAGATAGGTTGCTTGAGCGCATTTCCTTTCTATTAGTAAGGTTGTCAACTTGAGTTTTCACTAAGGGGCAACAAGCAACGGTGATAAAGCAGGATGCGCGTTAGCGAACGGTAGTCGTAGATTAGCAGCTCAAGGAGTTGCCTCGTGGGAGCTTTACTAATAACATAGAAAGGGCTTTTCTTGCTTGTTTAGTAAAGTCACGCTTTTCATTTTGATAAGAGTAGGTGCTTGCTGGGGCAGGGCACTCTTCATTCGAAACTAATGAATGTCGGGTCGGGGGGTTCTGCCTTGTTATCAAAAAGGGAGTTGGGTAAAGCAAACTCCCTCCTTGGACGAGCACGGGGCTTAGTCAAGTAGAACCGGGTTGCGCTGCTTGATGCTCCGATCGAAAACAAATCAGTGGGGCCATGCCGGTACGACTGAATATGCGTTAGAAAGGTCAATCCCTCCCCTACGACACCAAAAAAACCGGGCCGAACTTCTAACAGCCCGCCCGCTTCCATAGAACAATATCGCGGCAACGTAGACCTAAGTGGTCATATTGGATCCTTGGGAACCATCACAAGTATGGCCGGCCTATATTTGAACGAGAATGCCGTGTCGTCCAGCGGAGCCTAGAAGAAGGTGACTCGCGCAGACAGCTGACTCCTTTTCAATAGAAAAGAATAGCCAAACCAACCCAGCTGGCTGGTCAATCTCAGAGATCTTATCGGCCGGCAAACCGGAGACGGACGACCACGGTCCCGACCTTACCAGCACCGGAGGTGTACTAATCAATGAACCCCCGAAACCTACTTTCTTTTCTGACAAAATCAACCAAGCCTAACCGGTCACGACATGTTGTTGATATTGATTGAGTTGGAGGGACTTTCGCTGACTGAATCCATCCATAAACCTAGACCCCGGTAACCTTCGTAACCAAAGCGTCACGACAACATCCAAAGGTAACCTTTGGATTCTTAAGTAGGGGGGCAAGGAGGAGCACGTAGGAATGCCGACCACTACATAAGCCACTAGTGGCTGAGAGAAAGCGAGCAGCACCTTGTATAGGTTGGGCGGAGCTTGAAGAAGCGAGCCCCTATCAGAGAAAGCCATTGCGCGCTAGCCTAGCTAGCTAACGTTTTTCAGCTGGCTGTTATGTTAGTTGTAGCGCGCCTTCCCTCCTTCTCTCACTTCGGAAAGATTTAGCAGTATTTTCTTATGATGACCTGGTCGAGAGAGTACGATACATCGGTGTAAAAGATTGAGTGGGATCTGTGAGGTCAAGGTTTCTTTTTCCTATGACTCTATCAATTCCGATTGAATGCCCATCTTTAGAAAGCGTTTACCCCGCAGCTAGGAAGAGAGGAGGATTGATGGACATAGGCTGCAGATGGACCTGAATATGCTGTGGGACTGATGACGTTCGTTCCTCCTTATCTTGCCCGGTAGGTTGTTACAGAAAGAGCCAAACCAAAGCAGGGACTGATTCCACATGGGGAAAGGAAGGAGGTCTAATCAACGGAGTAAAGCTAGGAATTGATGCCAAGAATCAGACATGGGACGGACACAGACTAGCGGAATAAAGGCTTCGGGATAAATCCTGTTTGCGCACGGTTTGCAGGAATTGGTAGAAGATATCCCACGAGCAGAACAGTTAACACGAGCAGTCTCCAAGACATGTCGAGTCTTTCTTTTTCTTCCTCAGCACATTCATAGGAAGAGAAAGATCTGGGCGCTACGCCCGGTTCACTTTCAGCTGTGGGGACTTATCTTTTATCTCTAAAATCTCTATAGAATCGGAACTAGCACTTTCCGGTCTGCTTGGTGGAAAAAGGAAATTGATTCGTTTTTTTCATTCTGTCAGAAACTTGCGCCTTGAGTATGGACCCCCGGCTCTAGCCAGACCAAGGTGGTGAACGGGGCAAACAAAAGTCACGAGCTGGACTCGAACCAGCACCTCTGGGATCAAAAGACAGGCCCAGCGAACTACCATTCATTCTGATCGTTACTTTGGTAACCCGGTTCGTCATGCGACAGACTACATCCGGGGGTCGGTTCGCCCGACCATAACCCCAACCAGTAGATCGTTAATATTATCTGGCCCAATGACTTAAAGTCTGGGAATGTCCAGTTCGAGGGGGATCTTCTACAACTGAAACTGAACTTTCCTATCCCTCTAGAAGCTGCACTCGTTAATAACACGGCCAACGCAATAGTTCCAACAAAAATTTAGAAATCCAAGCTCTTTAAAACTTAAGACCAACGAAAACCGCTTGAAGATACAGATTCCGCGAGAGCCATACTTCTAATTTTCGATGCTACAAAGACGGATAAGGCTTTTACCCTTCTGCTGCCCTTATCTAAGTGGAGTGGATCAAAGGTCTCCTCCGGCTTAAATAGGTCTTCGGCGGCCTTATTCAATGGCTCTCCGCAATCACATGGGCTCGGGACCTGATGAGTACTGCAAACACGCTCAATAAATGTATCTTTAATGACTTTAACAACCAACTCCAGATCTGGCGCGGAAAGAGCATCCGGCTTTAGGAGCAAGGGTTCCGGAGCCGAAAAAGACCAATAAGAGAATCCAATCAATAAACAGGTCAATAGAACAAAACGGATATCCTTAATATACGAGTACACACACAATAGCATCCGAAAGCCGAAATTCTTTGATACGAGAGGTTTCTCTCATTACATCCGACAATCCTGGCTTTCGATCTGGGGATCGCAGCAGACGGAAAGAGTTCCTCCTCTCTTCGGCTATTGGAAAGGGAAGTTGACGCCTATTCGCGGTATAAGCTTGCCAAGGACCAAAAGAGTATAAGCCCTTTCTCTTGATTTTCTTTAGTTCCGGAAGCTGCCTGCCTATTTGAGGCCATGAGTGACAGCCGGGAAACTTGTAGAACTCGTTCCGAAAACTTACCCAGAGCGGAAAGCGATGCCGAAAGGTATGATTGGATATCGTAGTAGTAGTTCCAGTATTAGAAGGGAATTTCCGAATTTCAGGAACAGTGAGTTAAAAAGAAATAAGGAACATCCGTATAATTTCACATTGATTTGATAAATAATAATGTTAAACAGTTAGGAAGGAAGACCGCTACACCAACCTTTTTACACCCGCTTCTTTAAGAACTCTAAAATGATTTTTCTACTTCAGCTCTCCTTCTTCCTTATAAAACATTCTTTACCCCACCTTGTTTCAGGTTCGGGGAATAACCCGGTGAGTTCAGTTTCCATTTTCTTCTCTGATCTTCCACCCTTCTAATTACTTATTTTTGCGGCTGCTCCTGTCAATATCATTGCCAGTGCTATGCTCCCGATCAACACTGCAATAGCTTTCACAGCTTTGAACTGTGGAAGCCCTTCTAACACAAAACGACTTTCCTCCTTTTGGGATTCCTTAACCGCCGCTTCGATCATCGCCTTCTGCCCCACGTCCTCGACTTTAGGAATCTCTCTTTTAAGAATTTCTTTGTACGCCACTCCCATTATCTCTTCCGTCTGTTGGCTAACTAGAGTAATCTCTCTTAGTCCCTCTGCAATATCTTGGCAAGCCGATACTTTACTTATGATCTGACTTACATTCAGCAGCTCTGGCTGAGATGCCCACCAAATAGTCGATCCAATACGTAATAGAACTTTCTAAATTTCTGCAAAAACTTCCGGCGGGATATAGAAGAATAAAGGATTATGGATGAAGAGGATAGACTCAGTTCTTTCATTTTGATCCCCGGCTTCGGGGCTCTTTCCTTGATGATATGCCCTAAGCCTCTTTCGGGTGACCGAAGTAAAAACAGGTGCTTCGACTTCCTTTGTAATTCTTTAACCACACCATAAAGACTAGTGGTCCCGATCAAGGTCTTGACAATCTTGACCGCTTTGAAGCCTTTCCCGCGTGTTAGGGGATTTTTCATCAAGTGCTCCTCCAGTTCCATCTGTCTCTCAAAAATGCTTTTATTTGAACTTTCTATAAAGAATCTTATTTACCAAACTACTTCTTCTGGTTATAGCCAGACGGGTTGGCGGCATAGTCTTCCACAAGCTAGGCGGGTTCCACGGTCCTTGCTCGTCTCTCAATTGATTGTAACTTTAACTCCGCATTAAAGGCAAGTTTTAACTTGTTTGCATAAAAAGTTATCATGATGCTATGTCTCTTTTTTTCTATCTGTGACCTAAAGCCGATTGATCCAACTTTTGTTTAGGCCACTAAACACATCTTCCCAAGTAGGATTCGAACCTACGACCAATCAGTTAACAGCCGACTGCTCTACCACTGAGCTATTGAGTGAGATGGGCTAAGGCTGAGTGGCTTAAGGCATTTCATAAGATAATATAAAAGATAAATAGACAGAAAAAACTAAACCAGGATTAACGAGAGGCGGCTAAAAAAAAGACTTAGGAGTGCTACTGCCCCATGGAGGGGGGGAGCCTTCCTTAAGAAAAAAGGAAAGTTATTCTCCTAAAAGGTTATTTGCATGAAAACCGGCACTTGTTATGAGCAACCCTAACGCAATACTCCCCAAAAGAAGGCTAATTGTACGATAACGGTTATCTACCAATTCAGCACAACCAGAAGAAGATTTAAAATCACCTCCTATCGCATCACCACTAGTAGAAAGGGAAAGAGAATCCCTTAAGGTGTAGGTGCCTACACCGTCAATGCCAAGAGGATCCCAAGAAAGAAAGGAAGAGAAAGATACTCGAAGACAACACCGCTAAATTCGGGAAACAAAGAAAAGAAGACGCTGCAACCAATATAGAGGAACATCATATTCAAAATTTCAGGAAGAAAGGGAAGAACAGGTGCTGAAGTCACAAAACTATTGATATAAAACTTTGGATTACGATGACTACCCTAGATACTCTATCTCGAGTGATGTGGTCCAGGCCCCTATGTGGGAAAGCCCTTTCGGGAGAACACAAGTAACGAGGAACGCGAATGCCCACTACCGCGGATGGACCAAAAGTACAAAGGCTGGGAACGCCTAAAAGCGTTTTAACAATTTTAATAGATTTGACGCCTTTTCCTCGAGTAAGCGGGTTGTGCATCAATTATTTTTCCAATTCCATTTGATGATAAAAAATACTCTGAGGACGGGGCGGACAAAAGGAAGTTCTAGGGACAGCTGCAACTGGCAACTTAACAGGAGGAAAGGGTCGAAATGGCGATCTAAGACACAAATCAGAACGACGATCACTAGCACTAGAAGAACTCGGCCTCGAAACAACTAAAAGATTTAAGAGCAATCATCGAACAAACCAGCTAAACAATCGGGCGTGAAGCACAACCGAAAAAACGGTGTACCTCTCAAAAGATAAAAAGACTCGGTGGGTTACACCAACGTGGGAAAAACAAACAAGGGAATTTCTATTTTTTAGCGGGCACTCCTATAATTGTAGTAGTTTTTTAGAAGGAGTCATCAACAGGGCTAAGAATCTGACCTTTACTTAGAGAGGGGCAGCGGTACCACGCTCTTCCGTGCTCGTAGGTTGACCCCCCTATGCATCCCGACTAAGGTCTCACAAACGTGCACTTCCCTTATGCATCCAGCCGCTTCACTAATGTGGAATAGGTTATACAGAAGGGTGGGTTGGTTATATACTCTTATGCGCGTTCCTTCTTCGAACCTTTTGGTATGTATTGCCCCCTAACTATAGATCAGATCCACCGGACGATAAACTCAATTCCGCACTGCTGCTGAGTCGTCGGACTTATCCACCAAGGGATTCGTGGAATTTCTGTGGATTGCGTTGGGGGAAATCTACCAAAGCTAGGCAGATAGATAGACTCCTTTCCCGCTGCTAAGGGAGAGCAAGAAACAAAATCAAATGATTGTTTTTTAACCAGCACCTTGGGTATGCAGGTACTAAGAGTCCTCTCACTACCAACCAGCAGACATCATCTGGCTGGGTCTTGCCGGTATCAACAACGAGAAAAAAACAACCAAATGGAAACAGCAACTAACTATGGCTCTTGGCCCAGACAACGTCCTAGGCGTAGGGGAGATCGGAGCAACAGGGAACGCCTAGACGACGTTTTTATTCCTGGGCTGCAGTAAGTAGATCGAGAGGTCGTTCCGCCCCTTGTCCCCGAATATGGGTAATATGTTCTCATACAATGTAGCTCCAATCTGACCTAGCTGGCGAGCGATCCCAGTTCGCGGCAGAGAACAAGACAGCAAGCGAGCGTACCCTTGTTCGCTTCTTCTCCACCAAGCACGGAAGTTTAAGGATAACTGTAGGTCGGTGGCTACCTAAGGAAACTCCGATTCGATCCGCCCCCCGGCTGGGAGGCATCTACCTCATCCCGATCACAAGGAGAGGTTCACCATGATGGGGGGTACTTCTTTTTTTTCCCTTCCGGAAAGAATGAAATGCATAGGGGACCATCCTTTTGTTGCGGCATGCTCCTCAGATTTACGGATTCGCAGGGGGCCTCAGGCCCTACTTAGTTTCGTTTGTCATTGTCAGTCAACTAAGTAGGGCCTTTTGAATTGAATCTTAAGTAGTCTATCAGTGGTGCGAAGCGGCTTTGCCCCTTTTCAGTAGGGGAGCGTTAGACCTTAGAAAGTCAGCGAACAGCGGTTCTTCTATGTAGGTATGGCGTTCCCCCTTGACTCTCCTAACGTCGAGCTAAGTGACTTCGTAACCTTTGCGTAGCGTAGTAGAATGAAGGCTACGCACCGACGCTCTCTTATCTATTAGCCTAAGCGTCTTCGCTAACTCGCTCGCCTACTATACCCTACTAATGTATTGTATTTTAGGGTATAGTAGGCTAACTCAGCCGCTTACTTCTACTAATGTAGGGCTAAGTAGCGCCTTTTCCTTTTTGAATAACCCATTCTCATTATCTTTCATAAGTCGAGTAGGCGAACCTATAGGTCCTTAGTAGCGTTGACAAAGAAGAACAGCCGGTTAAACGAATCTTTTTATTTATATCTATTATTATTATATATAATTTATATTATACTATATATAAGATATTATTATATATATAGGCCAGCTTGACAAGCTACCCTTCCTCTTGATCTGAGGTGCGAAGATAAAGATCTCTTTTTTATGACTTCCACTTATCGATCCCGGCCCGGAAAAGTGACCGACCAGGGCCCTATTGATGAATGAAAGAAAGGGTTTATGAGCCCTAGCCCTGTAAGCCCACACCTATGTAGAGTAGATCGTTCAACACCTGCGACACAAACCCATTTTTGACCTATTGGTCCTAAGTATCATAGGCGACCGAACGGCCGCCCCCTAATTACTAGACCGACCCGCTGTAATAATTCCATAAACACCTAGCGAAGATATGGCAAACAAATAAAGTAGCCCTATGTTCGGATCTGACAATACCATACCATAATCAAAAGGTACAACGGCCCGAGCGACCAGACTTAACATAAATGTAGCCACTGGAGCCATTCTAAAAAGGGAGAAATTAGCACTACTTGGTGAAATAGGTTCTTTTAGAATCAATTTCGAACCATCTGCTAGAGGTTGTAACAATCCGAACGATCCCACTACATCAGGACCCTTTCGACGTTGCACAAAAGCCATTACTTTACGTTCAGCTAGCACTAAAAAGGCTACTCCTAGTAGAAGTGGTAGAATTATTCCAAGTATTTCAGCTGGAACAACTATGTACGTTTTCGATTTTCTATTCACTCATGATCTGGCCTGGTCGACCCGATCATGATATTTCATTCATGATCTGGCCTGGTCGACCCAATCATGATATTGAAGGATGGGACCCTTTCTCGAAAAACTCCGGATCTCGTTATTTGTCAAAATAGCCCAGTATAGTTTTCACGTAGTAAGAAGGAGGGCCATGCTTTGTGATATCCTTGGCGATGGAATTCTTAAATTCCATCTCGTGGGTGTCGACAAGAGTCGACTGGAGTTCGGTCTCCAGCTCCCTCCGACTTTCGTCAAGGAAATCGACAAAGGCTGATTTAGGATTGTAGGCCGCATTTTCGGCCAAGGCCGGATTCTCAGAAAGCACTTGTTGAAACAGAGAATAACACTCATGTTTCAGCTCCCGGATCCTGAGATCATTATTTTCAAAATCTAGTAATCGGTTGTACTCCCTCTGAGAGGAAGCTTGATTCAGTGCAGTTTTTATGTCAGTCCAATATTCCCCCTTCTCTTTATCAAGAAGAAAAATGCACTTTGCATTTTCAAGGTACTGTATTCGACCTTTTATAGAGGATTCATAGCTCCAATTAGGAACAATGCCTGTTGGTGGGTGCGAAGGGCCAGCTTCATCGCCCCTTGGGATCGTCGGATTCACCGACGCGCCCTCCATTTCAGTTTCAGTTTCGGCCAACAGCACCCGCATCTCGAAGGAATCTTCCGTCCACGAGAACGAGCTTGATGGGCCGGAAGGGGCCGGAAGAGGAAGTCCTTGCCTGACCCCGGTCGGTTGACTAGTTGCTTCGTGCCCCCCCTCGTTTGGGGCCGACGAAGAAACTTCCGGATTAAACCACTGCTTAATCCAGGGGCCACTCCACGTGGATGAGGTTGATGGTTCGGGGGTATGAGATGGACCAGCCGGTTCAAACGCAACCCCAAGCGGCTGGTCGAAAGTGGGCAGGTGCCCCGGGTTGTGGCCTTTGGATGATTCGGACTCGGCATTTCCCTCTTTATCCGATGAGAGGTTGAGGTACTTTTGCCAACTACCCGAGTCCGATCCCGAATCCGCATTCATACTATTCATAAAAAAAGGGGCGGTTTCGCTAGTGAGGAAGGCCCTCACAGCAAATCCAAGGGCCAAGGTCAGACCCCCAGAGCAGCCCAACTTTAAGAAGGCAAAGGATAGGGCTCGCCCCCCTAGAGATAAACCAACTCTCCAAAAGAATGTTTTAAAACATTCAAGCGAACTTAGGATCAGACAAAGAGACACAAGGACGAAGGCACAAATGATTAGGAAGGAATAGAGGAATTGGCGAAGAGAGAACTGGCGAAGGATATTCATGATGGTTGGACTTAGATTCATTCGCTCCTTGCTCGCGGAGCGGCATACCGGAAAAAATAAATTAGAAGTGGATTCGAACCGACGACTAAAGCTTCTAAAGGGCGAGAGTTTTACTCTTCTTTTCGACCTTGTACTAAGCTAAGGTAGACTGAACACTAAGCCAATCTCGATATAAACTAAATCAACAACCTCCTTCGGACCCTGACGTGAACAGACGCTTTCTCATTAGACTGTTATAACCGGAGCCGGATAAAGCTTTCTTTACTCAAGCAAAGACGAATCCAAACCTTTCTTTTCTTATGATTAGAATGCCTCCTAAAAGCAACCATTTTATTATATACGATACCACCCCATGAAATTTCCTTCCTGCTTAAGGCACTAGTTCGGATGGAAACCCTGATCAGGCGGGTGGCCTAGCTAACACAGCTATCTCTCCGAAATAGCAGTATTCCGTTGCAGAGTTTGCCGGGTGTGAAGAAAGACATTGAATCGAAAGCGGACATGCTGCTCACTGGCTATATCGGAATGTCTCTACCTTTGCGCCCGTAAGGAAGCTTGAAAGAGGAGTGAATACTCAAATCCAAGATCGGATTCTCTTAAAGGCACTATTAACATAATTTAAAATTCAATGGCAATGATTCGATCAAAAATCCTATTCAATAGCAATTCGTCCACACATGCCTGCTCTTCGTAGATCAAAAGCTGATTAACCTAAGTCTGTACATTCATTCAAAATGAACTTACTTTCACCGATATTCGGCATAGTATTTTAGAAAGAATCGTTATCCTGCAATAAGATTACATTCCTTTTCACTTGCTAACTGGGCAATACATAAATTCAAGAAACTCACTTCTCTATAAAGAAAAAGAATCTTCTCTAGAATCAGATTCATCAGCCTATAGATGCTGCATCGGCTACAAGAACTTCTCTAGAGATCGAAGAAGAACTAGGAGTAAGCTTCCTCACTCAATAAACACCCTGCCTGTCTTCCTCGGTTTCATTACAAGATGATTCTTTCGTGGGTGGGTGTGTAATAAAAGATTTAAGAAGTCCCCTTATGGGGGTACTCGAACACCTGAGAGGTATTGAACCCCGGACTGGTAGCCGTGCCAACCAAAGGCTAGTTCCTTCATACAGTCTGGACTGCCCTTTCCCCGTCAGAGGGGTATTGTCTCCATTTCTCTCCTCTCCAGCTTGGGAATACTTCTTTCTATTGGCTATATATCTGTAGTCACAATGCCCGGAAACCAGAAAGGGAAATAGAGAGATAAGTCTTGAGCGGTCAGACCAATTACGATCGATTCGCTAAACATTCAAGATTCGAGATGCACTGCTAAAAGAAGGAAGGGCGATAAGAGAGGTGGAAGGAAAACAGCCTATAATGCATTACCAGAAGGAGAGCTACCAGCGCTAATAGCTAGATAGAACTCCAGAACTAGAGTCAGTGATTGCGCCATAACAGAGTGCTAGAGGGCCGGAGAGATATTGATTAATGAAATTCATAGGGATTGCGATTGCACTTACGCTTGCTGCCAGCCTTGAACTTGAAGTGGATCTCCTATCTATATTCGACAGCTTGAAGAGGCAGACTGGGTCCGTGCGTGAGTATGTTAGGCAGTTTCAGTCATTGATGCTGGAGATCGGGAACATGGCAGAAGAAGACAAGGTGTTTAGGTTTGAGATGGGTTTCCAGGAGTGGGCACGGAAAGAGCTGCAAAAACGAAATCTGCAGGACCTGGCCTCAGCAATTCGAGTAGCAGAAGGCTTGATGGACTATGGAGAAAGTTCGTAAACCACCAAATATGATAAAACTTCTAAGGATGGTCCTATGAAAAAGATAAGTATGGGCTCTGGTGGGTGGAGAAAGGCAAGGAAAAGCTATGGGTAAGGTAGGAAGGAGCTTACGGCCTGTGATTAATTTTAAAAAATGCGCGGCGTATATCGCGCTTCGTCGTTACGATAAGGGGATCTAATCTTCAAAAACCGGGTCGCACACTTAACTGAACACAAAGTAAATCGAAAGCTGGAGTTCTTCATTCGGAACCAAAACTCTAAGAGCAGCGGCACGCGGATCAAAACCTGTCCTTCAAGCTGGGTCAGCTATAGTTGGTTAGTCGGATGCTGTAACCGAGTCTTCTCGTCTATCGTAAGACCCCTTATTTTATTAGGATAATACGGAACTTTTCAACAAAGCTCGCATGTTGATAGAAGGAAGCTTCTACTTCGAGTGCACCCACCACACTCTACGCCTAAATCGAGCCTTGGGTGGAAAGGCCCTAGAACCTGTACTACCGCTTCATCCTCGAGGCGATCCCGAGCTAGATCAGTAAAATAGAGGTCGCATCAATATGCTTTACACATTGGATTCTTTCAAAAGATTATCGTTTGAGCGTCCTTCACCGTCCCCGGAGCGGAAGGTCAAGTTAGCCTTGGTCGACGCGTGGTCTTCTAATCTCAAACACAAATCGATGATTGAGAATTGAAATAAAGAGAGTGGATCATCCGATTGTTAGCTAGCCTTTCTATCATCACCTTTATCTATCTTTGTCTTTCGGGATTCGAGTAAGTGATGCTCCAATGTTCGTAAGAGAAGGGCTTCCTCCCTATTCTATCAATAAACTTGCCATTTGCCCATCATTTGCGCTTCCCTTCCCCATGTGCAAGAAGTTCCTTAACAACCTACTAGAGCCATTCCTCAGAGAGCCTTGGGGCACCCGCTTAAACCAACCCTTGGCACTGTCACAACCCATTCAAAGAGCGTTTATCCCGCAACATCTGTAAAAGAAAGAACCGTTGTCCAGCAAAAGGAGCTAGCAATCTCATGTACTCCGCTTCGCCCCTTGAATCACGTGCATATTCTTTGATCGGAGACTAGAAAACAGTCTCTTTTTCCTGGGATAACCAATAGAAATATTCCCTTTGGTGGGGGGTAGTGAATGAAGACAAATACCAATGGGAGTTAGATCATACCTCGCTATGAAGCATCCTAGAAGCAGGAAAGCTGACTTTCACCCTTAGGCGATTTAAGAAGTCTTGCTTTGCTGCTGCCAAGGCGTCCCGCTCTTCCTTGAAGGAATAGAGTAAAGGGACGACCGATGAAACTCTTTCTCACATATCTTCTTTCATTCTCGGGTAGCAAGGAGCTCAGCGAAGGGGCTTAGCGCTCAAAGAAAGCCTCTGAGGAGGGTAGATGGTGGGGGGGAGACTGACTAACTCGATTCTATATCTCCTCTAAGGCCTTTAATCTTTCTATCCGATTTCTAGTTTAAGATGCAGGTGAGGGAAGACGGAAGCAATACCCTTCTTAGTCACCTCTTGCAGCATTCTTCTTCCTAGTCTCTGTTAGCAGCGAGCCTACTATCGGGGTCGGGCTATAGTCAAGACGCTACGCCCCTCGTAAGGTATTTCTATCACTCGTTACGCCGAATCAATCAACAAGCAACCAACATTCTCTATCTTCAACGCTTCAGGCAGGTGGCCTAGCTAACACAGCAAGGACTTACACCATATACTCAGTGCCCCTAAGAGATGTGGAATTAGACTTTATCTCTTCCATTTATGACTGCATTAGTGAAGAAAGTATGGCATCAAGGCGCTTATCCCGCTACTCTTGAGTACGAAAGAGGGATATGGAAAGAAAGAAAAACAAATCTCCTCTTAAAAGCGCTAGTCACCTCTTACTCTGCGGATTCTAAGAAGGCATTTAATGCCGCCTTCGACTCCTTTGTGAACATTTACTTGCCTTTGCCTTTCCTTCCCGCCTTAAGAAAGAAAACCCGGATCTGGATAAGCAGCTATCGGCTTCATGCCATCTTCATTCATTTGTCCAATTCCGGGCACTGTAAGAACCGATTCTCTGATTCAATCAAATATCCCAAAGGCCGATGAACCCAGAAGGCTTTTTCAACGATTGGAATGCTTCCTTCCTCGATTGATGAGGCCTAAGGAGTGCCTTTTGTGCTTTGCTTGCCAGTTAGTTTTGCGTATCAGTTCCTTCCTTTCCTTCTCTTTACGAAGCCTAATCCGCTGAATAAGGGGTTTCTCCTGCTAGTTTACCAAAGCGGATCATATGGCTTTATTTTTTCCCAGCTGCTACTCTGAAAGTGCCCTTTCAACCTTCAATTGCTTCCTGTGCTAGCGGTTGATGTGCTTTCCTTCCAGACGGCTACGAACTTGCTTAGCCCTCTTCTTATTCCCAGAATCCTTATTTAGGAAGAGGCTAAGACCCCTCCCTAGTCCTTATTCCCTATTCCTTATAAAATGAAAGATTCATTCTTTAGCCAGATCAACATCCTTCTTCCTATTACCTATCTCCAGATCAAGATCCTAACATGATTTAAGCCATAACTCTACTATGGAAGTACTTAGTAATCCTACTTCCTATTCACTATCTACTTCCTTCGTCAGCCTTCCTCCATAGCTACCTTTGAAGGGAAAGCTGGCTAGACCAAGCCTAGTAATTAATTGAATAAGAAGGAAAAAGGCCACTCAGGTCTATATCTAGAAAGGAGGCTGGATTGGAAGATTGAGAGACCCGGGACAGTGCAGGTTTGCAGAGAGGCTAGAGCATTCCCTTCACTAAAATAGAATAGTAGGTAAGATTCACTAGCTAGAAGTTTACTGAGAAGGGTAGAGTTTGCAGTAATCGATGAGAGAATGGTAATGCTAAAGGTAGGAAGAAAGAAGGCTCATTCTATGCTGACCACTTACTATGGCTCTTCTCTCATTTGATTTTGGAATCTGATTTAAGCCAAGATTAGGCTATCGATTGGAGGAAGAAAGCATGCCTTTGTTGGTCACCATCACCACCATCGTTAACATCGGTACACTCCTACTTAAGGCCTACCTCCCTTCCATTCAACCAGAGCAGCGATGAGAACAGAGACTAAATTAGCTAAGCAATGCATCAACGGGAGGATTCTGAAAACATCTTCTCATATGACATTCTACTTTGAGCAAGTAACTTATGCCTATTCCTTGATAGGAGAGGGAAAAGCATTAGGCCGGCCAGTACCAGAACGATGATGAATAAGTCTGAGGTGGGTAGGTAGGAATCCGAGGATGAAACTTCTGTTGATGAAAGCATTCATACCATCATCTCTATCCCTTGCTCATTCTAGGCCAAGCTCTTCCCTTCTTAAAGTACTTTGCCTTCGGCATCTCACTTGAATTGGAGAATGTATTAAGCATAGGATCATCCAGAGTCTGTAAAGTCTACCTCGCTTAGCTCAACCTTATCCATAGACGATCTCTATCTCTTCATTGCTATGGTACTCTTTGTAGTAGGTAACTTTCTATACCTGAGCCACTTTACTAACCCTTAGCTTGTGTTCGATACCTCACGCCTTCACTTAATCCAAAAGCTTGCTTCGTGTTCCAACTCAGCGATATGAATACCATCGTTAGCAATAACTTCCCCTTCGCCTACAGGCCTTTCTTCACCTCTCCCTTTACTCTTCGTTTGTATTCCTTGTTCCTTCCATCTAAGCTCCTAGCTTCATCGCTAACGTAAGGCTGAATTTGATTTATTTCTATATATTATTATATAAAGAGTTCACCTAACAGTTCTTGCTTGCTGAGTTGCTGAGATTAGTCAATATTGCTAGCCAACTCTACATCGCTTTAGCTCAACCTTTCCCCCTTCTTAGTCAAGCTTGGACGCCCAATCCTTTATGCTGGACTTTACATGCAATTGCTCTACTGGATGGGAGTAGGAAAGGCAGAAGTCTTGGAGAACTGCTTGTGAATGGAGGGTTTAATAGTCAGTTGACAAGGCTACTTTCGAGTGAGTAGGTTTATTAGTGACTCTCAGTCAATCATTACTAAGGCGCAGGGATTGCTCTTGGATTGATTGCACTTTATAGCTAAGCTAGACAATTCCAGATTGATTCTGATTTCATTGATAGAACCCTGCTAGTTCAATCCTCACTTTCCATTCCTAGGGTTATTGAATACTTTACTTGCTTGCTATTGCTAGTTCAATCGTCAGCTCTTGCTTAGTCATTGGACTATATCCATTTGAGGGAAACTTTCTAAACACTACTGCATTTCGGAATTCATCCTTTCCTTCGCCCGATTCTCTCCCTCGTCCTAACGGTTCCTCATCTCTCATGTGGATTGGATTTGGCGACTGCTCTATCTATAGTTAGGGATGAGCTGACGACCATGCTACACCCGTGGGTCTGCTTTGAGAATGGCCTACTGAGCGCCTGCCTTGAGTATAATTCCCCGTCAGGTTGGAGAAACTACGACGTGTGTCTCGATCTTGACAACTGAATCACGACCGGACGCTATATTTAATCCGGGGTCTCGTTCATGCGGCGATGAAATTTGAAGACCAATGAAGAATCCCAACCCACCAGATTCGTTCTATAACTTTCTATCGTCGAATACGAACGCCTCTCTCGACAAACTAGCCCACGTCTTTCTATCGGACTAGACCGATAGAAGTAGCTTGTTCCGTGATACAAAACCCCATACGCTGCCACCATGTGAGAGTCGGTGCGTAATGGATCTACGCCTGCCTTCGAAAGCTCCATTCCTGTTTACCAGGATCCTGGAACCATTCCTTGATTGATTGAAAATCACGAGTAGAATTTTTCTCTACCTATTCGACTATCAAGCTCTTGACACCCTGTTTAGCCTAGCGCCCTCCTCCTCTTTTGTTCGCTTCGCTCTCCTCCCTCGACTAACGCCCGAAAAGAAAAAGATTTCAGTCTGAACCTAAAGCCCTACTATGGGCTTGAAAGAGCTCACTAGATTGATCGCAAGCAAAAGAAACCTTCAAACTCGCATTCGCATGTTGGTTGTTCTTCACTAAACATCGAGGTTTCAGGTGAAAGTGAAGGTTCGGATCGGACTCTAGTCTCGGCCTACGTCTCTTCAGGTCCGGTTTTCATTAAAGGGCTTCCTTCCTTGAAAGTACTTTTAGGATACCGCTTTAATAACGAAAATCGGATTGTATTTTTGTAGCTTCACTTTCGATAGGCCTACATCTCGCCTTCCACTACCGGAATAAAAATGGATCTGCGACTCCCGGAACTTAGACGTACCGCTCACCGCAAAGAAGAGTTTCTGTACTACCTATTTATCCATAAAGGCTTGAGCGCATCGCTTTCCAACTGTGCCTATTTATTGCTTGAAAGTCACCCTCGACTTCCAGCTGTCCCGCTAACCGAAACTTACTTTCACTAGCGCTTGACGGTGCGAACTGAACTAAAACTCTCTCTACGGTCTGCGGCACCTGCCGTGGGCTCTAGTTACTACTGACCGCTAACCAAACGGAAAGAAGGAAATGAGTCTTTATCACCCTCCGCATAGACAGTAATAGTAGAGTAGGACTTCCTTGCGCTTAGAACGTGCCGGATAGCTCTCTAGACGGGGAGAGGAGATAGTGTTTATTTTTTCTTATCATATTGACGGTTTTAAAGAATCCGCTCTTAGGTGCCTAGCCTCAAAGCAGACTTCTTTATTATCGAGGGATCCTCACTGTCCTTATGCCGACTTCCCAAGGGTACGAAAGGAAAGAGAAGAGGGATATTCCGATTCAGCTCTTACTGTTCGAGAATGCACTACAATTGAATCAGAAACTTTTCAATCAAAGCGACCCCCTTATATTAGTGAAAGCTCCATCCTAACTCTTGCATATGAAGCCTGTGGGACTTAGGTGCGAAGGGCTTGTTATCGACTAGGCTCTTCTCTTTGCTCTTGCTATCGAATTCCCTGCTCTTGAGAATCGTCTCCTATCTTTTTCCCGATTTAAAAAATAAAACATCTCGGTATTCAGTCTCTGTGATTTTTTATGACATTTGTTCTCGACCAACCGGATACTAATACCATTTCTCGGCGTTACGACTGCATCTCTTCTTTCCTTCCTTTAGCTTGGAATCTTGCTGAAGTGAGCTCTTTATAAGGTATTTTTTGTTCGAAAATTAGAACCATATATTAGAACATTGCCCGAGATGATCCATTGAAGTGGGTCGCACTTAAGACTTGGATTATCAATGCCTTAAGCGCATTACGGATTTGAGTTCTTGACTAGTTCACTCGCTCTTACCGTTGGTCGTTCACGTCTTTATGTTTGCTGAGGACTTGTCGTTGGGCCTACGGTTTCTTAAATTCCAAATTGACTGGTTCGCTACTACAGGAGAGGGGGAACCCTTTCCGTCCCCATCCCGCTCTCATTACAGACTGCGCTACGTCTTCAAATCTCTTTCCTTGGAGCATTTCCTACTACAAAACCTGAAGTGAAGCTTTAAGTGAACACAGCTCGCTCGCCTTCTGATTATAATCCGTGCTCGCAGTTCCTATCTGCGCCTTCTAGCGTTCAATCTCCACTTGAATTTTACTAGTCTATTTTACCTTAGAAAAAAAAGTGATGAAAGACCCTCTTTTTTGCTTCTTCATGTTGTGATCGCAACTTCTTCATGTTGTGATCGCAGCTTCTTTGTCTTGCGATCGCATTAACATGGCGCTGTCTTCTGTTTGATCCTCTCGAGTCGAGCCCAAAAGATCTCATTCAGGATTGGACTGCTTCATCTTGATTTTGAAAATGGAATTTCCTCTTCTGAGGTAGCAGAAAGGCGAGAAAGACTAATCTTCGAATTCCGCTTGAAAACGAGTTCCGTCCTTGCTTTTCTAAGAAGTTACTATCCCCTCGGGCAAGCATAAGATAAGATTTGTATGAAAGAGATTTCGTTTCACCGTTTGACTCTGTTGACTATGAAGCTTGATTTCACACTGACAGGTTTGAAGGAAATTTCATTCACTAACCCTTTCTTACTCCCACTACTTCATCACCTGCGACAGCAGGGACGGATACAGGTACTCGCTTACTTGATTGGCTCAAAACCTTACCGCCTGAAAATCGATATTTCGTAGCAGGATTAGAAGAGAAGGTAGTTTGGTGTTAAGGACCCACCCTCCAATTCATATTATTTATTCCCCCCAAGCCGGTTCATCTTTGCTTCCTTGCATGCCGCTTTGTTAACAACCGGCGAGACTCTCCTTCTCAAGCCAACCCCAGGTCGGGACGAGACTTTCTTTGAGCTACTGGGGAGCTACTTTCTACCCTAGATCTTCTCATTGCGTTCAAAGGAATGCTTAATCCCTCTACAACCGCCTAGAATTCGTGAAAAAATGACTTTATTCGCTTATCCAGTTTGCGTTCTACTCCAGCTTTCCTGGCTAACTACTAAGCTTTCCAGGTTCGCTACTCTAGTTGAACTCGGGTTTCCCTACAAAGTCTTTCTAAATTGGCCCTGCCCTGCCCGTACTATTACTAGATTGAGCACCAGAACCGAACTAAGGCTCGTTCCATTATAAATTTCTCCTAAAGCTTGAAAGCAATGCGGATTAGCACAGAAAGCCTGGCAGGAAGTATTTTATTTGAAGAATTGAAAAAAACTCAAATTTCTGTAAATCCGGACTTTCTTTAAAGAAAAATGGTCTATCTATAAGGCTGGTTCAAAGCCCTATTTTAGATAGGAAAAATCCCATTTCATTCGGGTTTTCTTTTCTGAAATTCCTTATCCCCACTGAGGGAAGTAGCTAACCTAACTTCATATGGATTAGTAAGGATCAACTGGGAATAAAACTCAACGTTGCGAGCTCCAAAAGTGATCCTGGAAGGCCCACGGGTAAACAAAGATTCGAATTCGAGATTGGCAGAGAAAGGGCCCGTGCGAGCACGAACCAAAGGAAGGTGCCAAGCCGAAGTGTACAAATCTCATAGGTCAATATCTGCTCAGTCTCTGTTAGCAGCTTCAGTAGGATTCAGGTCTTTTCTTTCTTTCCTGCGAGTGTTGAAGTGGGGAAGTTGTCTGTTGTGTCGCCTTTAGACTTGCCTCTTCAGATTTATTGGAACGATTGCCTACCCAAGGACAGATTTGAAGTTAGTAGTAGGATTGTCAGTCGGCTCCCATGCGACTGTGAATTGGCCAGAGGGACCTCTAGCTCGTCCTCGTCCCCTCATTGTCCTGAAAGGCGTCTAGTGGCGACTCTCCTGTATTGGGTGTTGAATTTCCATCCGCACCTCAGGTTGAACCAAAGGTTGGACCTCTGGTATGCTTGTCTCTTCTTCTTCTAGCTCGATTTCGGCCATTTCCTTCAATGAGCTCCTTTCGTTTTAAACGACTCTAAACGAAACGCTCTTCCACTACTATTTACTATATATGCTGTTCGACTGAACTCGTTCTCGTTTTGGCTCCGCGTTCATGAAATTCCAACACCAAAAGCAAATTCTTCTATCTAAATTTCGGGCGTATGGAATTCGTTCATCTCTAGTACTGAGGATAGAAGGGGAAGGGTATGAAATAGTAAAGGTTTTTGGCTCGCAATAAAGCTAGGGTCCTGATCGAGCAACTAGTAGTCCTATCTATCCACCTCTCCAGACACAATATCTTGAGTACCTATGATGGTGACCACATCTGCTGGCATGTGATGTTTGGACATAGAATCGAGTCCTTGTGAATGGGCAGAGCCAGGTGCTCTTATTTTACGACGGTAGGGACGATTGCTTCCATTACTGACCAGAAAGACACCAAATTCTCCTTTAGGTGCTTCAACTGCGGTATAGGTAGAAGGAGCTGGTACGGAAAAACCTTCTGTATAAGGTTCGAAATGGTGAATTGAGGTAGAGTAGACCGATGATCCTGTAGTCATTTGGCCGGCTATTGAAAGAAAAAGCTTGCATCTGCTCCCCC